AAGGATACCCGGTACGTCCGAGAGTAACCAACATATATGTGTCTGACCTCCTATAAATCTTTCTCATTATTAGATTTAGATTAGGGTTATAGAACGAGATATTTTCCCAAATCCGAGGGAAATTATATTGACAGCATGCAGGGATCCAATTCTGACTTCCAGGGAACGAACTGATAGTTCTAACAGCTGGTAATGGGTCGAGTGACTAGTAACGGGTCGAGCGAATAGAGGCCTCTTCACCTTCAGCTCTGGAAATGTCATCACATCAGGAGAACAATGGATTTGTTTCTCCGAACTTTTCAGTATTTCGAAGAGACCGTTGTTTCCATCTTTCCTTTCCCGGACTACTGGGATCCTATCTTGATCCTGTGGCGATTGTGCATGCATATATTATGTTATGAACAAGGACAGGTAACGTTTGACCTACTCCTAATGGTAAAATCGAGCTCTATTTTGAATAAAATGGATCTCCCCAAGTAGGATTCGAACCTACGACCAATCAGTTAACAGCCGACCGCTCTACCACTGAGCTACTGAGGAACAACGGAGGGTTCTCATATACATTCAAGATTCTTGTTCTTTGGACCGACCCATGATCATCAATGTATAAACTATTGAGAAACTCAATAAGGTTTTTTCTAAACTCTTGGACACCCCACCCTAGAGTTATTGAACTCTAAATACAATAGGATCTATTATTATTGCTACCATTCAATATTACTACCATTCAATTTTTTTATTACTTTAAAAAGGAATAATTCGATTATATAGAACCTTGAAATAAAGAGATAACTTTTAGATTTAGATAAAGGAGGATTGGCGGATGAAAATAGCAGTTTACGGGAAAGGCGGAATCGGTAAATCCACAACTAGTTGTAATATCTCAGTCGCTCTAGCGAGACGTGGTCAAAAAGTGTTACAGATTGGGTGTGATCCCAAACACGATAGTACTTTTACTCTTACAGGATTTCTAATACCTACAATTATAGATACTTTACAATCCAAGGATTATCATTATGAGGATATTTGGCCCGAAGATGTAATTCACAAGGGTTATGGAGGGGTGGATTGTGTGGAAGCAGGGGGTCCACCCGCAGGAGCCGGATGTGGAGGATATGTGGTGGGAGAAACTGTAAAGTTGTTAAAAGAATTAAATGCATTTTACGAATATGATATTATATTATTCGATGTATTAGGTGATGTGGTCTGTGGAGGTTTTGCAGCTCCATTGAACTATGCAGATTATTGTGTAATAATTACAGATAATGGATTCGATGCATTATTTGCAGCTAATCGTATTACTGCCTCTATAAGGGAAAAAGCTCGTACACATCCACTCCGATTAGCAGGCTTGGTGGGAAATCGTACATCTAGAAGAGATCTTATCAATAAATATGTAGAAGCCTGTCCAATGCCCGTAATAGAGGTATTACCTATTATTGAGGATATCCGAGTTTCCAGAGTAAAGGGTAAAACCTTATTTGAAATGGTTGGATCTGAACCATCCCTTAACTATGTGTGTAATTATTATCTAGGCATAGCAGATCAAATATTGTCCCAACCAGAAGGTATTGTCCCAAAAGAGATTCCAGATCGGGAATTATTCAGTTTACTCTCTGATCTTTATCTAAATCCCATTGGTGGTGGGGGACAGAAAAAAAAGATTCAGGAAAATTTCCTTGGGTTTACGAGGATTTAGAATCAACAATTTATCCACAATTTGTTGTCAATCGGATTCTTTCTTTTTATTCATTATTTCTTTTTCTTATTTATCCTCAGCCATTTATTATTCCCCTCCCTATTATGTCGACCAAAATTGATGAAACTATAACTTTTGAATGTGAAACGGGTAATTATCATACTTTTTGTCCTATTAGCTGTGTATCCTGGTTGTATCAAAAGATTGAAGACAGTTTCTTTTTGGTAGTGGGCACAAAAACATGTGGTTATTTTCTGCAAAATGCACTTGGAGTTATGATTTTTGCAGAACCCCGCTATGCAATGGCAGAATTAGAAGAAGGAGATATCTCGGCCCATTTGAACGATTATGAGGAATTGAAAACGCTTTGTATTCGGATAAGAAAAGATAGAGATCCCAGCGTCATCATATGGATAGGCACTTGTACTACAGAAATAATAAAAATGGATTTGGAAGGTATGGCACCCAAATTGGAATATGAAATTGGAGTACCAATTCTAGTGGCAAGAGCAAATGGACTTGATTATGCTTTTACTCAGGGGGAAGATACCGTGTTAGCTGTAATGGCACATCGTTGTCCAGAACAAGAATTCCCCATCGGTGAATCAAAAGAAACTAAAACAAAAACAAAATTATTCCCTTTTCCTCTTCTGAAGGAAAAGAAATTGGTGGAATATGCAAATCATCCTCCCTTAGTTATTTTTGGGTCTTTACCCTCGAATTTGGTTTCTCAACTTGATACAGAATTAAGACGCCAATTCATCAAGGTATCAGGTTGGTTGCCCGCTCAGAGATATGCCGATCTTCCATCACTGGGTGATGGAGTTTATGTTTGTGGGGTTAACCCATTTCTGAGTCGTACAGCAACAACTTTGATAAGACGAAAAAAATGCGAATTAATCGTAGCTCCTTTTCCTATTGGTCCGGACGGAACGCGTGCTTGGATCGAAAGGATTTGTCCTGTATTTGGTATTGAGGCCCAGAGTCTGGAGGAAAGAGAGGAACGGATATGGGAGAGTTTAAAAGATTATCTTGATTTGGTACGCGGAAAATCTGTCTTTTTCATGGGAGATAATCTCCTAGAAATATCTCTAGCAAGATTCTTAATCAGATGTGGTATGATCGTTTATGAAATTGGTATTCCATATATGGATAAACGGTATCAAGCTGCTGAATTAGCACTTTTAAAAGATACATGTATAAGAATGTGTATACCAATACCACGAATTGTGGAGAAACCAGACAATTCGAATCAGATACGACGTATGCGCGAGCTACAACCCGACTTAGCCATCACCGGAATGGCTCATGCTAACCCGTTAGGGGCGAGAGGAATTGGTACTAAATGGTCAGTTGAATTTACTTTTGCCCAGATTCATGGATTTGCCAATGCGAGAGATGTACTCGAATTGGTTACCCGCCCTCTACGACGTAACGAAAATTTAGATAACTTGGATCGGACCACCCTGGTCCGAAATAACAACGAGTTCTATACCAGTACTCCTACTCCTAGATAAGATAACAGGGAATATATGTATTAATAACATATGCATATATCCAGATGTTAGATATTGGAATCTATTCTGTGAAATCGAATTTATGGATATAAAAAATAATAACTATTTCTATCCGTATCTCCCATATGGGGGATACCACATATATTTATTCTATTCCTGTTTCTCATTCTTTTATTTTGATCAAAAAGGAGTTTCGATATGATAAGAGTACTTGGTCTACTATGGGATCCATTATCATCATGGGTAGAAGTCTCAGGTCCGATCATTTTATTTGGGCTATATTATGGATTTATTGCTACATTGCCTTTTGGTCCCTCTAAAATCTATTCCATGAGATCCTTCTTTTTGGGAGAAACTCTCTATGGTATAATAGCCATAAGTGGTTCTATTACGGGACAATTAATAGTCTTTTTGTCCATGTATTATTCGCCCATCTATGCAGCGCTGTGGAAACCTCATGCAATAACTCTATTAGTCATACCGTATACGTTCTGTCGTGTTTTTCGAAGTCTTGAAAAACCTTCAAGTCCTGAATCTACGCACCCCATGAATTCGATCAAAAATCCAAAAATTCTAAGTCTATTTATGGGTGGTCTAATTCTTCAATTGTTGAATCCCATTCTTTTAGCAAATCCCGTATTAACAAGACTGGTGAACCTATTTCTTTTTCGTTACAGCGATAATATATCCTTTATGATAAGTAGTTTTTGCGGTTGGTTGGGCGGTCATATTCTATTCATCAATTTGACAAAATTGGTATCTTTACGTTTGGTATCTTTCCGTATAGAACGTAATTCACCTATTGATCATACTTCATTAAGACGTTATATTCATCAAACCTTTAGTGTACTTCTTATTTCTTATTTTTCATTCTATTTAGGTAGATCCCCATTAATTTTTCATAGAAAGAAAAAAGATAACAAAAAAAAGGACCGCTCTGCGGCTATGGCTAAAAAGGACCGCTCTGTGGCTATGGCTAAAAAAGGCCGTTCTGTGGCAGAGGACGAGGACCGCTCTGAGCCTTTGGCTATGGTTATGGTTCAAGAGGCCCGCTCTGTGTCTTTTATAGCTAAAAAGGCCCGCTCTGTGGCAGAGGACAAGGACCCAGAGGACGAGCACCGTTCTGTGGCAGAGGACGAGGACCGCTCTGTGGCTATGGCTAAAAAGGACCGTTCTGTGGCAGAGGATGAGGACCGTTCTGTGGCAGAGGACGAGGACCGCTCTGTGGCAGAGGACGAGGACCGTTTTGTAGCAGAGGATGAGGACCGCTCTGTGGCAGAGGACGAGGACCGTTCTGTGGCAGAGGACGAGGACCGCTCTGTGGCAGAGGACGAGGACCCAGAGGACGAGGACCGCTCTGTGCCTAGAGAGCAAAAAAAACTTAAAGGACTTCCGATATCATGGTTCAAGCAACCATGTCCCATTAAGTTCTTTGATCCTGATAGAATTTATCAGCCGATACGATATATCGGGAATAGCCCATTTCATTGCCTAAAGCCTGTTATGAGGACCGAAGTCTCTCAATATTTTTTTGGTGCATACTCGAGTGATGGAAAAAAAAGAATCTCTTTTACGCTTTTACCTAGTGTATTGGCCCTTGGGGAAAAGCTCGGGAAATATAGAGATCTTTTAGATACTTCTTGCTTATCTGAGGATCCTTATCATAGATGGAACCATACCATGAAAAGAAGAAGAGATTCTTTAGAGAATGAATTTTCGGATCGAGTGAAAGCTCTAAGCCATGGATCTCCCGCTGAAAATGTTATAGAAAGGAGAGTGAAATTCTCCAATTCTCAGGGGGATTCTTTTACTGAAATGTATGATCCATTGCTTAATGGGGCATTGCGTGGAACAATAGACCAATTCGAGTCCCCCAAAATGCTGAACGATTTGATCATTTCGATCATTTCGAATCTTTCGGATTTTATAGAGATACCTATAAAAGACTGTAAAGAGGGATTTCCGAATGATCAATTTGGGTATGGGTACCATATCTCTGAGCATTGGCAGGAATTGGAACACAAAAGCTTTCGACTACCCTGGGAACCCTTACCTACAGATACTTTTCGTTCGCTTGTTCCGAGCACTAAATCATCGAAAAGAGGAAAAGTTGAACCTATTTCGAAACGGCTTTATCCATTAGCAGAACGAATAATTCCAAATAAAGCAAAGAAGATATTTGAAGAGTATTTGTCAAATATAGATTCTTCTTTTGGTAAACTGATCTATCCAAAAGATTTGTTGGAAATGCAGATCCAAGAAATCTATACAAAAGATGATGATTCGTTGATACATTTCCTGTGGTTGGAAATAGCCTTTCGAGTGGCCTATATGGATCTCGCACCGGAAATAGCTTCATGTAATGAACGGATCTACACAAACTCTTTAGTGAATATTTACAACCGAATTGATGGTAGAAACGTTGCGCCCACAGGTACCATAAAATGGGAATTGATTCTTTCTCTTTTTACTACGAAACAGATTTTCCTTTTCGAGTCTTTGGCGCAACATGAGTGGACAATACTACGAAATTGTCGCGGGAATGTATCTACGGATGATTCAACGCAAACGAAAGATTTTATTGACCTTTACGGGAAAATACTATTAAATGAACCTCTCCAATTTAGAGAAATTAAAAAACATTTGCCTCGATGGCCATCTGATTTGATGAGGGCTGAACGTGATGGTGATGGTGATGATAGAGGCCCAATTCAAATATCAACGAGTAGGATTCGTACAAGAAAGGTCAAAAGTAAACTGACCCTTGATTTTGGGAAAGAAAGAATAGTTTTAAAACGTTATCATGCCGAGTCAGATTATCGTCGGAGCTTAATTAGAGGATCCATGCGCGCTAAAAGACGGAAAATTATGATATGGAAGAGGGTACAACCGAATGTACATTCCCTTTTCTTTTTGAGAAGAATGGAAATACCCACTTATCCTAAAGATTATTATGACACGTTCGATTCTGGTAGAGTGAATCAGGAACAAATCCAGAAAGAAGTTAGGGAGAAAATCCATAGAGGCAAATACTTGGATCCAGTCCTCCACAATACGACACTTGCTGAGCAAGTATGTTTAGCGTGGCCAGAAGTGCACTATTTCAGAGGTCTCATATTAGTGGCTCAATCAAATATTAGAAAAAATATAATATTACCATCACTTATAATAGCCAAAAATATTGGTCGTATATTATTATTTAAAGCCCCCGAATTTGCCCAAGATTGGGAAGAAATGAAGGAAGAATTGCATATCAAATGCGGTTCTGATGGTACCGAATTTTCTAAAAAAGGATTCCCAGACAAATGGTACAAATATGGTATGCAGATAAAGCTTATATTTCCTTTTCGTTTGAAGCCTTGGCATAGCCAATCTAAAAAAAGACTGCGTTTGCGTTGGAGTTATTTAACGACCCTTGGATTCGAAACTGACATACCTTTCGGTGATCCAAAACCAAAGCTAGGAATTTTTTCCGAATTTTTTCAACCTATCTTCAAAAAAGTGAAGAAAGGATTGAAGAAAGGATTGAAGAAAGGATTGAAGAGAGAATTGATTCTCTTCAAAAAAGTGAAGAGACGATTGATGGGATCTACAGGAATAAGACGCGTTTCGCGAGTTAGATATATAGACAAAAGTGAACTTAATGACCGGATACAAAATAAATTACTAAGTGAGACTGAGACTACCCCTATGGGTAGTGCAAATGATTCATCAGAAGTTAATGATCAATTTGGATATGAAACCCAAACAATTAATGTGAAAGATCCAGATGACTGGACGACCACAATGAAAGAGCGGATCGAATCTATCGCGATCATAAATAGCTCTCCTATAACTGGAATGTCTCTGATGGATTCAGAGATTCATACCGGATCGAAGGGAAGTTTTAACATATTGGGATCAACATTAAAAAAACGATTGGTTCAGATTCGGCGAATACCTGGTCGATTTCGAAATAAAAGTGTCCAATTAATCCGAAAAAGGTTCTATTCAATGAAATTAATGAAACTTTTTCTCAAAAGAATGGACCGATATCTCTTACTAAGTGTTATTCATTTCATTGGGTCAAATATAAAATTTTGGATTCGATCCGCTTGGATTCGATCCACGGGGAATATAGCAACAATTTACGGACGAATATTCATTATCAATAATGATATTTCAAAAATAAATAGAGGTAAAATTACCAACTACTATTCGATCAACGAAAAAAGAAAAGATTTTGAAATTCGTCCTGATCGAAACATGTTATCAATGTCCCAAGCATATGTATTTCACAAGATATGGCAGATAGGGGCAATCGACAGGTCCTATTCAAAGTATTTTTTGAAATATCGAGCCCAAACATCATATCCCTTGATCAAGAAGAAGATCAAAGAATTATTAGATATACAAAGAATATTGGATCACGAAAAACCACAAGATCTGAAAGAGAATGACTGGAAACAATGGTTGAGATGTTTTGACCGGTACAAATTATCCCCACAGATATGGTCTAGGATAAACCCACAGAAATGGAGAAATAGAGTCAATAAGCAATGTACGTGCTATGAAGAACGATTCATTCCCTATGAAAAAAAAAAAGATTATATATTTGCGACTGTGATAGAACCTTCTTTGGGACTACTTCGAAAAATGAACAAACGTTACAGATACGATCTCTTATCATATAGTTATCTCAATTCTACAAAAGAATTGGATATTCTCAATTTGACAAAAGATTCGGATATTCTCAATTTGACAAAAGATTCGGATATTCTCAATTTGACAAAAGATTCGGATATTCTCAATTTGACAAAAGATTCGGATACTCTCAAAATCGAGAAGAGAAGATCCGGATTAGATTTAAAATTCTGGTTATTCCCGGAACTTTCGGGAAAAGAGAACATATATGATAACTCGAAGTTCATACCAGGATATTCAATTTTAAGCGAAGCGCAAGAGCGGAAAAAGATAGAGGAAAAAGAACGGGAGGAAAGAATCAAAGTTATAGAGGAAAGAATAGGTATTATTAGATCAGATGTTCAGAACAAAAAAGTAGAAGAGAAACAAACTGGTACTGGTGAAGTAGAAGAGAAACAAACTGGTAAGGTAAAACAGAAACAATTTGGTTTGAAAGTAGAAGATCAAAAAACTGATGGAAAGAAAAAAACTAATCAAGTTCTTGTTCAACACAAAATACTAAAAGATATAGGGGAAGAAGATATATCCGATCTGGCGGGGATGTGCAGAATTCTTATCGAAATTGAGGATCCGACAAAATTTATGCAGATCTATGAGGAAAATATTAACCTGAATCTAATGTTCCTTATTATTTATGAGGATCTAAAAGGCTATGAAAAATATATCAATGCAAGGGATAGCAATGCAAATGATATCAATGCAAATGATATCAATGCAAATGATATCAATGCAAAGGATAGCAATGCAAATGATATCAATGCAAAGGATAGCAATGCAAATGATAGCAATGCAAATGATAGCAATGCAAAGGATAGCAATGCAAATGATATCAATGCAAAGGATAGCAATGCAAATGATATCAATGCAAAGGATAGCAATGCAGATGTTCCAAAAAAGAAAGAAGATGAAATCCCTAAAACAGTAGTGTCCTCCGAGCCATATCGTTTATCAAGCATAGTTAATGATAATCTCCTTATATATAAAATTGTTAGTATGTGGTTGAAGTCGGAAAAAATAAAAAGAGCCGGTCTGGGGGATGACAAAAATATTTTGAGTTCCTTCAATTTAGAAGATATTCTGCTTCCAAAACGTCGTAGAGAATTTCGAATATTGAATCGATTTGATCTGGAGAACGATCATGTAGGATTTTTCAACGGAAAATCCATACAAAATGACGAAGAACTCATGGGAAGAGACCAACATCTTAGTGTAGATACAACACAAAGAATTAAACGTTTTCTTTGGCCTAGTTATCGATTAGAGGATCTTTTGTGCATGAATAGATATTGGTTCAATACAAATGATGGGAGTCGATCCGCGATGTTGAGAATACGTATGTATCCCCTAAATGTCAATTGATAAATTTTTGGCTTCAATTCCATTTTCGTAAAAAAAAAAAAAGAATGGATTGATTCAATGGAGTTTCAGAATATGTCCAAAATTGAACCAATCTGTTCGTTCCGTTTCATCAATGTGAGAAGAATCCGACCAATTTTTCTTAAATCGAAATGGTCGGAACGAATCAGAATTATTATATGAACCATGAAAATGAAAGAAAGAATCTAATTCTTTTTTCTGACTCGAGAAAAAAAAAATGAAGCTCTGATAAAAATTTTTTTTTTTTTTTTATGATAAAGAATTTGTCCATTAGTTCATCTCTGATTCCCGATAAACAGAGAGGATCTGTTGAATCTCAGGTATTTTTTTTAACTAATCGGGTCCTAAGACTTACCCAGCATCTGCAATTGCATGGAAGAGACTATTCATCCCAAAGGGGTTTGTGGCTTATTTTGAGCAAACGTAAGCAACTTCTGGTTTATCTATCCAAGAGGGATAAACTTCGTTATGATGATTTAATTGGTCAATTGAGTATTCGTAGACTAAAAACCCGCTAATTTCTAAGTTTTCAATTCCAATCCAATTTTTAGAAATCCCGGATCCAGTCGTTCTTTTATTTCGTTTTCTCATTTAGAAAACGAAATAAAACTTATTATGAAAATGACCTGTCATGATTGGACCATATTCGGGGTGATCTGGGTGGATCAAAATGATCCAAATATCTTTGTCCCATTGACAAAATACAGATCGGTTCCAAATAGAATTGAGATTACAATTCTTGATTCGTTTTATATTCATAATATACCGTTATTAGCCTTCTTTATTGGGCATATATTAGAATATATGGCTATATATGATCTTATCAAATTAAAACTTTTTAGTAACTAATGGAGATCCAATGGCACATTCGGTCAAAATTTATGATACATGTATTGGTTGTACCCAATGCGTACGAGCTTGTCCTACAGATGTATTGGAAATGATACCTTGGGAAGGATGTAAAGCTAAGCAAATTGCTTCTGCTCCAAGAACAGAAGACTGCGTAGGTTGTAAGCGGTGTGAATCCGCTTGTCCAACAGATTTCTTGAGTGTCCGTGTTTATTTATGGCATGAGACAACGCGCAGTATGGGTCTAGCTTACTGATATCATATTTTTTATTTTTTTTTTTATCCACTGATAAAACCCATACTTGAGATCTTGGATCAAGTATGGGTTTTTATAGAGAGATGGAAAATATCTTCTATAATGAGCGCCTTGACTCTATCAACAATATTTGTGGGTTTGCCTGTATCTGCGGGTTCCTTTTCATTACCTATACATTCCGTCTATTACCATTTCCAACTTGATAACTAATTGATCCAATTGAAACAATAAATATTATTGTCACATTTATTTATTTTAGCAATATGCAGTGGCCAATTAGGATCATTTGCTCCTAAATAGTCACATTTCGCAATATCCAGTGGCCAATTAGGGTCATTTGCTCCTCGAGATATTATACCTTTCTTTCCTATGCGGGAACTGGAATCAATTTTCTTTTTATTAAGGAACTGGATCGAATCTATCCTTCCTTTTCCCTCCGGTAATTCGGTCCATTTATGGTTCCAACCATCCATAGCTGTGTAACCCTATTCCTAATAGATTGACCCCCAAATAACGGATCCAAACTATAAAAAATCCTAAAGAAGCCACAATTGCCGGTTCCTCACCCTGCCAACCCTTATTCATTCTAGTATGCAGATAGATTGCGAATATGGTCCAAGTAATTAATGCCCAAGTTTCTTTCGGATCCCAGCTCCAATAAGATCCCCATGCTTCATTGGCCCATATTGCTCCAGAAAGAGTACCTATGGTTGAAAGAGAAAAACCGAGACCAATTGCACGATAACTCCAATGATCTAATTGTTTAATCAATTTACATTTACGATAATTCGTTGATGAAAAATAAACAGTGTATTGCAAATCACTTTTTTGCTTTTCATGTGAATAAAAATTAAGAATGGATCGGGAAAAGAAATTGTCCATCGCACCAAAAAGAACCTGTCTATTTACTCCGGACATAATCACTAGAAGAGCTATTGATGCTAGGGATCCACATAAAAGGGTTGCATAGCTGAACAATATCATACTTACATGCATCATTGACCAATGAGATTGTAGCGCGGGTACTAACATTCCGGATCGTTGCATTTCCTCCGGAAGACCTAAAGTAGCAAAACCATGAGTTAACATAGCACTTGGCGCGGTGATTGCACCTAACCACCGATCATCTCGACTCCGTACTTCTAGAACTATATGGAACACGGATGAACTCCAGGAAAGGAACATGAATGATTCATACAAATTACTCAACGGTAAATGTCCTGAATAAAGCCAACGAGTAATTAATAATCCCGTTGTACAAACAAAAGTAACTATCATGCCCTTTCCTCCCGAACTACTTAGTCCTTCAATTCGATAAACTAAGGTTCCCCAATAAATGAGAGTGACAACCAAAATGAGAGAAAAAGAGATGTGAGCCAATATATGTTCTAAAGTTATGAATATCATAATAAACTCGTTTATTCGTTTTATTCCCGAATGAGATCTATGATGGAAAGATAGGATTGATCCATTACAATGGAAATAGATTGAATAGATATTCTTACATAGGAAGAAGTGATGGATGAGATCTTCCTGGAAAAATACCGCCACTCGGATTTGAACCGAGATGCTCTCGCACTGCTTCCTAAGAGCAGCGTGTCTACCAATTTCACCATGGCGGCTTCGTAGGGACCATACTAGCTTATTTACACCAGATCGTCAATGTTATGGAACGTGTCTAGCAGAGGGAGTGATCTGTGAATATAATATAAGTCAAAATAAAATATAAGTTAGGGCATTAACATGAAAATTTGAATCAATTTTATTGTTGGTTGATAGTTATAACGGAGCATGGCGCAGCTTGGTAGCGTGCCATCTTGGGGTGATGGAGGTCGTGGGTTCAGATCCCGCTGCTCCGAAAGAGAATGGGAAATAGTCACATGCGTTATCGGACAAAGAATATCTGTCAATTTTCGCTTACGATGGGAAGAATCGGAGCAGCTAGATTCCAAACAATAAATGGTTATACCATCACTTTCTAATCTTTTTGATTGGATGGTTTGATTATATACATATCTAGAACGAAACTATGTTTCTGATCCATGATCTCCCATATGATTATTATCTTGTTGGACTTTCCAATTTTAGGGGAGACATCCAAATATATTGATAGCTCCCAATAATATTACATACAGGCTAATATTACCATCAGCCTAATATTACCATATATAGGCTGTTAATGAATGAATTGATCCTATTTTGAGGAGATGTAGAAGGGGGTTTCATAAATAGGATCAAATTTCACTAGATTAGTCATCTCTTTTTTAGTATCTCTGTCACAATAGTTTGGGCATTACACATTATAAATGATAGAGATACGAAGAAAGATGATTACTTTGAGTTCTCCTAAAGGATTGAGCACTCCTTTCTATCCAACCATAAAGGAGGGAAAGAATGGGACCCAATAGGGAGATGAACCATTGGGAGGAGCAGAAACAGAAGAAGAATGAATCAATATAGCTGAAACTACGAATTAGTCATTATTCGTCATAGAGCAATAACGTGCATCTATTACGAAATGCACGAGCAATTCCATTATGAAATAATATCATCCCCATGCGTGATTCCATGGGTTCTGTGCCATTATTTATAGAAAATAATAAATTGTTTCGATCCTAGTTTCGGATCGGAATGGATGGATTGGTATGTTGATAAGATTACGCTACATTTACGGTAGCATAATGGTAATGCTGAAGTTCATTCGGGATCCTTACAAAAAAATTAGGAACTCTAATCCCTTTCCAGTAGGAAGGCGGAGCGGAATGGATAGAGGAATGGTTGAGAAATTCCCCATTTCTACAGATTGGCTGAAGGGAAGTACTGTAGTGAAACTAATTAATGACCGTGTCCCTTTCGTACGACCACCATTGGGAGTACCCGAAGAAAATGATTTTGCATCACTGTTCTCCAGGGTCCTGGAGGGTGGTGTCGTATATTCTACGGGTCATCCAAATCAATTGCTGTCAATTTTGATTCGGATGATCCAGAGGAATCATCATTGACTATGCAATAAAAACTTTTTGAATGACCGGTGGAGATAGATTTAGCTAAAGAAAAAGCTTTTATTGCGGCCCAATATGCTTTTCCCTTCCGAACATTTTTACGAATTTTTTTTTTTGATCTAGAAGTACGCTTTTTTGGAACTGCCATAAGAAACAATGGGGTTAATTCATATATTCTGATGTGAAAGACATCTTATGTATTTCATTTATTCATTTCTCTCGTAGATAGATAACTCTGCATATTCTTTATAAAAACATGTTGCAAATTGAATCAATCCATTCTCTCGACAAAAACATTAAAAATATAATGGAATCTACCAATTGAAATTGAAATTTCCATGATATATTATCATATATTTTATATGATATATTCATATAATGATCGATCTTCAAATTGAGATCTTTCTCATTATTTTCCAAATGAGTTTCGCTCGGTCCTTGATTCTCCGAGATCATCTCATCCTTCTTGTTCGTGTTCCTGCCATATCCTGAATTAAAACTAATGGGATCAAAATGCTCTATGAATCGATTGTAAGATCTTTTCAATTGGAAAGACAGGAAAAGATGTGGAAATATCAACCAATTTTTAGTGAAAGGCTTTAAATATTCTTCCGGTGTTTCATTTCCAAGTTCCATAAAGTTATGTATAGGAAAGAGTTTCATCGAATAGAAATTTTTTTTCTCAATCATACTACTTTTATGATTGAAGTGATATATGAGGATCGATAATGTAAGTACTACTATACCTTTGACCAAAAAATATGGATTGCTTCTACGTAGATCGCGTAAAAGCAACGTACTGAGAATTCTAGGGTCAAAGAGCTTTATAAGGCGCTCCCGGTGTGAAAGGATTTGAATTAAAAATCTCATCAAATTGGATTTGGTCCATGGATTGCATAGAAATTGATAACTTTGTATCTCTTCCAATTTGATTATCCAGGATCTTCTTTTTTTCATTTCTTTGTTACCCCCTCTCTCTCCTTTTTTTTTTTTCATCCCAATGAATAGAATATATAATATAATATTGATTAAATATAATTGGAAAGCTCATGCCAACCACTCGACTCACTACTAAGATATGATGATCAATATTTAATGAAATGGGCGGAAACCCTTTTGTTCCTTATGACAATTTGGATATCTTCCAATTGAAGATCTAGCTCCATTTTGGTCATTTCTTCTTTACTACCATGAAAAAGAGCTCATGTAAATGACACGAGCTCTCTGGAGTGAAGAGAGCTATAAGATGAAAAACAAAAATTTGTTTGATGGAAGGGCTTACATTAGGTTTAGGGATAATCAGGCTCGAACTGATGACTTCCACCATGTCAAGGTGACACTCTACCGCTGAGTTATATCCCTTCCCTACTCTCATCTGAAAGGAGAACTAACTTATTAATAATAAGTTATCAAGGGGTCGAGAGACTCAAAACAACTCACTATTTTCTCTCGAACAACTTGAAGACAGACCTTCCTTCTTTTCACACTACTACGAAAAGAAAAAAAAAAAAGGAGAAAAAAGATTGGAGCCTATGTAAATCCTATCGAAAGTAGTATTTCCTACTGATTCGAATCATAACATATGGTCCCGTAAAATCAGTAATATTTTATCTATCTTGATCAAGCAAGTTTGACATGAACATGAAAAATATTTTGTTCGGCATGTTTGATCCGATCTAGCACTAGTGTGTGCGGAAAGGACTCAATATTGTTTGGAAGAACAAGGAGAACAAGATCGAGTAAAGATTATACAGAGATGATACGGATCAAATTGTTCTTCTTGCACTAAGGAGAAGACCCTATGCAACCAACCGTTAACTAATTTATATAAATAAATTGACATCCTACCGGAACATAATTTGTAACTAGCACTGCTATCCTCTCGTCTAGCTAGCAAATATTTACCCCCGTGGATTGAAATACTTCTTGATCTGGATCGATGTAAGAGTACAACTACATTTCCGAAATCCATGTTGTCTCTTCGGAACAGGTTGACCCCTTCGCTCTCTCGTGGTACAATCCTCTTCCCGCTGAGCTCTCACTTTTCCACCGGTCCACAGAAACAAGATATAGGACTGATGCCAGCAGTTCATTATAGGAAAAAGGACTCACCGAGCCAGATCACTGACTAATCAGATCAAAAAGAACTTCCTTTTCCGTATACTCTCCCTGGCCAGCTATTCGTGGGACTTACGCAGTCGATCAGATCATATCTCAGATAGATATGGATATATATCCCCCTCAACGTAGGTCATCGAAATGATCTTGGACAACCCCAACAAAAGCACGAAAGCCAGAATCTTTCATTAAATTGATTCCTGTTCAAACTCGAACAGTGTATAACCACATGGATAAGCTCACATTAACCCGTCAATTTCGAATCCAATTTGTGATTTGTAGGAATGATATATCGAGATATCAAGAAGGAATTAGCATGTAATAATGTCGATTCATACGACAGAGTATTTCTTCAGGCGCTGTACTTATAGGATGGGAATAGAGAAGGAAGAGGCAATCCCGAAGATTTTGCATAATCTTTTTTACCTAAAATAAAAAATAGGATTCATTAGTTTTTTATTAGAATACGAAAATGTGTTTGACTAAATTGGTTCCAGTTACTCTTTGAGACACAATGCATAAAGGAAGGGAATATGAAGATTCTCGAACAACGAAAATAATCCAACTTACTTCGAAAAAAAAAAAAAAAATTGAACGAGAAGCCGTATGAGGTGCAAATCTCATGTACGGTTTTGTAGAGTGACAGTGAAGAAAACTTATCTGTCAACTTTTCCACTATCACCCCAAAAAAACCAAACTCTGCCTTACGTAAAGTTGCCAGAGTACGATTAACCTCTGGATTTGAAATCACTGCTTATATACCTGGTATTGACCATAATTTACAAGAACATTCTGTAGTATTAGTAAGAGGAGGAAGGGTTAAAGATTTACCCGGTGTGAGATATCACATTGTTCGAGGAACCCTAGATGCTGCCGAAGTAAAAGATCGTCAACAAGGGCGTTCTAGTGCGTTGTATATTCTTACTTATCTAATACTTGTATCATTTCATGATGATGCCATGTGAATTGCTAGGAACATGTTAAGTATATAGCTAACCTAATAACGAACGTTTTGTCAGGGGACTAGAGCAGGCTACCGTGGAAAAAAACGATCTGATTTTTCAGGAGATTTGGAACTATTATATGTCCAAGGTTTAATATCGAAATCATTTTCGAAGTTTTCCCTGATTGTTTCAACAGAAAATTAAAAATACCTTGACCTTTTTAGAACGGGTTCAAGTCAAATAGCAATGATTTGAAACACTTTTTTATACACTATTTTGTAAACCTAAGGACTTGATCGTATAGATATGTAAAATACAGGATTTCCAATCATAGCAAAAGAAAGAAAGGGAACGGATACTCAATCGAGAGTGAGTAAACAGAATTATATGCATAAATAATATATCTCATCTATGCAGATAGAATCATGTGGAAAGCCGTATTCGACGAAAGTCGTATGTACGGTTTGGAGGGAGATCTTTCATACCTTTAGAGATCCACCCTACAATATGGAGTCAAAAAGCCAAAATAAATGATTTTCAGCCTTTATGAAATATATTCTTAAACCTTTTTCACACTCATGTCACGGCGAAGTACTGCAGAAAAAAAAACTGCAAAATCCGATCCTATTTATCATAATCGATTAGTTAACATGGTGGTTAACCGTATTCTGAAAAACGGAAAAAAATCATTGGCTTATCGAATTCTTTATCGAGCCATCAAAAATATTCAACAAAAGACGGAGAAAAATCCACTATCTGTTCTACGCCAAGCAATACGTAGAGTAACTCCCAATGTAACAGTAAAAGCAAGACGTGTGGGTGGATCGACTTATCGAGTTCCCACTGAGATAAGATCAACCCAAGGAAAAGTACTTGCCATTCGTTGGTTATTAGGGGCATCTCGAAAACGTCTGGGTCGAAATATGAAATTCAAATTGAGTCACGAATTAATGGATGCTGCTAGAGGGAATGGCAATGCTATACGCAAAAAGGAAGAGACTCATAGAATGGCAGAAGCCAATAGAGCTTTTGCACATTTTCGTTAACTCATAAACAGGATCGAGATCTACCTATCTATATAGTGGATTTACATATTCTGATAAATTCGAAATTGATTCCCATTCAGATCGGGCAATATTTTTATTGGAACAAAAGAGAAAAAAGAAGAAGGAAAGAACTTAAATAATAGATAGATCTAAGTCCTCTTGGGGAGGCTTCCTTAAGGAAAAAGGAGATAGATTATGGAGGAATATTCGATCCTATTCATGAGGATTATGTAAATCTCCTAAAATTGGAAGTTAGAAACTGTTTCTACTCTTTCGGAGATTGAAATAAATTACTAATTTATGATCTAACATGTACAAAGTGAAAACTTCATTTTCAATTATACCCTGAGATCGTTTGAAATAGTTTCATTTGCTTTTATTCCATTCTGGTTTATGGTCTTTCTTGGCTATATGGTCTCTCCAGGGGAAAGATTGAGCTGAGCTTCAAGAAATAGTAAATGATCTTATAGATACACAAATGTATCACTCTCCAGGAATTTGGATTGCGCTTATATCCATAACTGTAGGAATTGGATCCGAACTTTTTCCAGTCTCTTTTAATCAATGGACCCCTTATGAAGAAGTGCAATTCATTTTACAAATTATTACCTCTCTAATAAAATAGAGTGAATAGATATCCATCTTTCTTTTTTAGAAATGTTTCTATCTCTAAAAACTCTATGGACATGTGGAAAAGAGAAAGAAAAGGACTGTTACCCCTACCTCCACTCGGACCAATACATCACTTTTACCGAAAAAAAAATTTAATTTTTTTTTTTTTCGGTAAAATCACAATTAGGGTAAAGCAAGGTCAGAAACAACTAATATCTTTGAATGAACAAAGATATTTTAGGGATTGATAATACTTTCTATTGATTCAATAGATTTGGTCTTATACATACGCGAGGAAGGTAATAAAAAAAGGAATCAATTTATTATTTTCTTCCTTCTTTATCACTTAGGAACCGCGCGAGGTTCGAGTCCCATGCACGGTTCTGAATGAGAGAAAGGAGTGAGGGGTCCTATTTTCGAAAACTCTATCATTCCAGTCGTTGCTTTTCTTTCGTTCCAAAATAGCTGCTCCAGCCGCTAAACGCATAGCAATGGATATATATGCACATATAGAATGGATAGGATCCTTGACATATTGTTATTTTGTACCATATTCAATTTTTTAGGTTTCTATTGAATTGAAAAAGAAAGGATGTTCAGTCGTCTTCTTTATGTATATGAAATCTCCTTCAGATAATGAAAATAAAAATAAAATTGGATGATATATGATGAACCTATATGACCAATCTATATCAATACTTGAATACGCTATCTATAACATATATTCTATATTCATAGATCAGAATATTTTTTCATATATATATATATGCATGGAATAGAATTCACTTTTGGGATGCCTTGATGGTGAAATGGTAGACACGCGAGACTCAAAATCTCGTGCTTAAGAGCGTGGAGGTTCGAGTCCTCTTCAAGGCATAATATTGCTCATGCTTATTGAATGAGTAATTCAATGGCAAATCTCGTACGAGAGTCTCTCAATATATTGGGATATATTCTCTGTTTATACGAGGTATTCCGACGATTACCTACAAGTTAACGCTGTTGGAATAGGACAATGGATCACAGGTAGGATCAGATCTTCTCTACCTAATGAGGAGTCCATTCCGAATCCACCCTCGTATTATAAGGTATATTTCATTAAGGCCACAGATTGAGAAGATCGATACATAGATTGACCATATACCACCTCTCTCAAGATCTTGCAAGATCCACGAATTACGACCGAACCTCAACAACTATATCCATGTCGGATCCTGTGACTCTATCCTTTCCTCTCTTCCGAATAGTGTGGGAAAAAAGAATGCTAGAACCAAAATAGAGGAAATAAGGAGTAAGCATAGTCTAGTAGAGAATATCTCTCTCATTAAGTTCAAGAAAATTGGCTTGTCTTTACTATGCTTACTCTTACATGGTCGAAATCTCGGAGTGAGGAACCTATCTTCAAATTAAAGATCTATCAAGTCTTTTTTTTTTTCCTCCAACATACTTACTATATTTGTACAATACCAAGAAAGGATTCATTATAGGATCTTAAATTGGAGCATATATAGAACAGAACCTCTCATTGATTCCCACGACCCTACTGCCCGGTCAATTTTCTTTTACTTCATTCCAGATTCTCCCAGCTGATATCAAATCTTAATCCTGTTGTATAAATTGAGTGTTCAATTTCATTCGGAAAAAGACATTCCTTCTCCAACAATGTCTTTGTAATTTGATCCAATAACACTCTGTTAGATAGGAACAGATTTGATAAATATTGATAACTCTCGAATAGAGTATTATAAAGAAAAGATTCATTAGATAATAAACTATTGGTTCCGAGCCATCTTTTTTGGCGATGAATTAACGATTGGAAGCGGTCAACCCTTTCTCTCGAATTTTCGATCAACCAACATTTATATAAATATGGAGAAGAATATGGCTGTATACGTTCCAAGTGGATACCAATTTCTTGAATGTGTTTGAAATGCTCGATATGTCTATGTCTAAGAGACAATGGTTTCCACGAATTCATGATCAAACCCGGATTGATCCCGTATTTTGAATCATATCTATGAAAAGCACTTTGGAAACTTTGTTTAGGGAAAAAATTAGGTTTTGCTAGTAATCTCCTTGAACCATAAGTAATATAAAGCCTTTTCAGCAGTTCTTCGTCTGCGAAAAATTCTCGGCGTGAAAACACAGGGCGCTGCTCTTGAAATAGGAAGGGATCCCAAAGAAATCGTTTTCCTCGACAGAACGTGGGTTTCTCCGAGGATTTATATTGCCTCGGATATTGTCTAGCAAATTTCGATCTTTCTATCTGCGCTTTTTTCTTCGATCCGAACCGATACGAAGATCCCAATGAATTGGGTGTTTTTGTATGATCGAATCGATTACTGCGAAGAAAACTAAGACGCCAGGTCCTAGGAGTCCAAACTACGCTCTTTATTAATTCTTCATCCATATCCATATCCCTATACATTTTTTTTGTGGCGATAGTAAACTTCAATTCATATTCTTTCAGAAATCGTATCATATGATTATTTCTCATTTTGGGTTGAGGAACAAATGTGATTTGATCCTTATCGAACTTACTCTGATCCTTATCGGACTTACCCCGACATATTCCTAACCTAGAAAATGGAAACTCCACCAGAATACTTTCTAAAAGACTAGAAGCTAGATCAAGATCATGCTCAGCGAATTTATCGAGAGGAATCCAATTCTCTCTATTTCGTTCCGATATAGACCAAGAATCTCGAGCCGCTGATCCGGCCAAGCAACCTAAAATATGGGGAAGTATGGTCAATTCCTTCATAGTTGTTTCGGCAATCGAAGGTTCTAAATACCATTCGGACAAATAACAAAACCTTTTCTTCCATAATTCCTTTTTGGTAGATAGAGGATTCATGGGAGAATTCCTTCTAAGCGTATTTTGTATAACAGCCTTTCCTACTTTGTAGATAAGTCTTTCGTCATTTTGACCGGATCCAACCTGATTATCCATAGATTGAAGATGACAAATTTGACTATAAATAGCGTATCGAATTGTATTAGTGTCTATAACTGATTTCTTTCGGGTAATACTAGTTATTAAGGCTTCATTGGCCAGTGCTGCTAGATCTCGTGCATCAGAATCTATGGTTATAGATCCAAATTCATCGGGACAGGATACCTCTTTTTCCGAGTATAATCCCTTGCTACATAAAAGAATAGGAAATTCCCTTTGTCGCTGTGGGATAACAAGCATTCGAATATTGATCGAGCTATCTAATCGATTTGGAGCTATTAGAGCTGGATCCACTCTTTGGGGGATATGAGTCGAAGCAATAAAAAGAATATTTCTAATAGAATCTTTCTCACCACCCCTAGAAATATAGTTCAATAATAAACCAAGGAAAGAGTCAGTGAAGCCTAAACCAAATAAATGGGTAATTGTGTCATTGACATTCAGTTCATGAATGTTTGGAATCCATATTATACAAGGAGACATTCTTTTCGCCAATTCGAAGGTAATATGGAAATGGTCTATTGTGTCTCTCCAAAAAGTATTAAACTCAGTAGGAATACGTCCAGGATCAGGGTAATATAAAAACTTACCATACAAGAGCTTCTTCAGAGATATTCTTATTAAAGGAACATATGAGTCTGCTGCTAGACTTTTGATCAAATAGGATCGGCCAGTTCCCATAGGACCTATAAGTAAAATCCCTTTGGAAAATAATGATCCTGAGTGGAATGAGAAAGGCATTTTGGGGTTGGGTTGACACAATATTTGTGAAGAGGTAATCTTCTGATAAAAAGCAAGGAATATCCGGTTTTCTGCTAAACAAAACGGATTTAACTCGTAATTCATTAGACCTTTTTGATAAGTGTGGGCCAAATATCGTAAGTGAATAAGCCCCGGCTGTCCAGTGATTTGATCTCCAAATTCCTTCTTGAGGAAAATATGACTTACAGTCATATTTGATTCAAATTGAGAAAGGTTTTTTTCCGTCATTAGAAACTGAACTAGTATTTCCATCTCTTTTTCGGAGATATCCATGCTAGAGCACAATCCGTTCAACTCTCTTATTATAGTTATAAGCAAATTGAGCTTTCTATTCTTCCTCTTCCTCTTCGTAGAAGGAAGACTTTCTATGTCTATATAATAGAGAAGGTAATTATACACGGGAGGATTTATCAGTTTTTGCAACTCTATCACGTATGATGGATCCTCTAAATACTGGATGAGTTCAAAGTCTATCTTTAAATTGATAAAGGCGGAATAAATCACTTTAAAATATCGAAGAATAGAATACGTAAGAACGAAAAAAGGGATAAGAATCCCATATTCATACCTCCGAGCATTTAGTAATCTCAGATGTGTCCATTCTCGATCACTAGTTTCCTCTATGAAACAATCCTCGCAGGAAGAGAAAAACTTATTCATAAGAGTCGTTCTGAATCTAAAATTCAAAAGATTGGTTAGATTCGTTCTCAATTTCCATTTGATAGGTTCCCATAATGGATGAGAAAGTTCCCACAATATATTCCATTTAAGCATAATATTATGCTTAATATCTTGCAAAATAGAAACAAATGGATTACTGCCATGTAGTAATATCTCTGGAAGAGTATATAAAAGCATATTTTCAAGATATTTACACCATGCAGAGGTAAAAAACCATGGCATATATGTTTTGAACAAATCCCATTTTGACAAAATACTATCTATTTGAGAGATCCTATACATCTCCTGTTTTTTAGCAGGTTCATTAAAATGCGGTGATGGTTTAATCTTCTGTTCCTCTTTAGATGAATTTGAAAGGGTACTCCTCCCATCTATGCCCTCGTTTCCAATTATGTTTTTGAAACTTTTGGTTACAAACCAATCTTGAATACGATGAAACATTTCCTGGTTCTTATTGGAAAAGATTTCGGATAGTAAATCATCTTGATAAGATCGAGTTTGAATAAGACCCACGTTTGAACTGAAACCCCTTTTAAGGCATTTATCCAAGTTGTTTTCTTCTGAATCGGATCTATTGAAAAAAGGTTGGCAAAAAGTTTTTTCCAAATTGACTATTTGTTCTTTTGTTAAAGGCGTTGTAGAAATCTCTTCGATCGAGGAAATATATCTCTTGTCACGAACGAATGGATTCAATTGAGTTAGTAAATTGAAGGATCTGTACAAATCATAGATTAATACAAACGGTTGTTCACCACTTCGTTTTCGTTGTAAATATTTAGGTAAGAATATGTTAGATACTTGTGACTTGATCAAAGAAATAGTCTCTTTTTCCGAGTGAACGGGTCCTATTTCACCAATGAGCAAGGAAGATATGTTGTTGTGGATGAGCAAAAGATTGAATAATTGTCCATATGTAAGATTCTTCCTTTTTATATAAATCCTTTTCATATCAGAAGGTAATCTCTTCCTATAATTTGGCCGAGGATGATGCAAATAATCAAAAAATTGGAGCGTATTTGCTCCGTGAAAAGAAGCTCTCAATGAGCTCTGATCAGATAGTTTCACAGGATTCAACCAATTTTCTCGATCGTTGGATATCGTCGAAAAATCAGTGTTATCAAACGATTCCATGCGATTCTTTTCATTATAAAAGAAGTCAATAATCGATGGATTAATCGGTATATCATTCGGAACAAATGGTGCAATTGTTCCTTCATCAATCAATAATTTCGATCTTTGTGAAAGATTATGGTCATCCAAAAGAAAAAGAAAGGGTTTTAATTTTTTTAAATGAACGATTAGAGTACCCATTAGATCCAACAAGTCATTTATATCTAAGTTATTTTTCTTTAATAGTTGAGGATCAATACTTTTGAGCTTATTCAAGTGAGAATCCAAAATAGAAATGACAATATCGAACTTAGAATTTAAGTTCGATATGATATCGAAGTTCGAGTTTAATATCTTTACAGTATGTTGAAAAAACTGAAAATAATCTTTCCAACCAATTTTGTTTCGATTAGTATTAGTACATGATTCAATTAGATCGAACACTCTTTGAAAATAGTTTTTTTTATAAAAAAAATGTTTCAAATATTTCATAAAGTATTCGGTCTGATGGGACCATTTGTACACATTCAAATTCCGATTTATATTTTTATCCGTTCGAATAATAGAACAGTTCAACCATTCTCTCTGAATTTTTTTCCAACTTGATGAATGCCGGTCAATTGTATCTTTCGTTACATTATTCAAATTTTCATTTTCTATCCAATTTGTTCGAATTTGATTCTTTAAATTGTGACTGAACCTATTTATAAAATAGAATCTATTGAATAAATTTTCCGAATACCTGGCAATTTTATACCGAATTGATTCATACCAACTCAAAGCTTCAGTTCTATAATTGTTAAAGGGAGTTCCTATCTCTAAGCGATTTTTGGAATCGATTTGGCTCAATTGTTTGTCGATTATTTGATCTAAATAATCATCCGCTTTATCAATAATATTGAGTAGGACCCATAAAGATTGATTCTTCAATTTTTCTCTGTGGTTGAAGATCCGATCCGATCTCAACGATCCATTCTTGTTGAGTTCATATAATGGATTCATGTAATAATAAATATTACAAGAAATTTGATCATGAACCTGACTAGGCTTAGTTATTGATAGAGTGAATTGATCTGTCATTTCCAGAACAATTTTTTTTGTTTTCGATCGAAAATTGTTGTGCAATATGTTAAGAATATTCCATCCGGGATCTGATGGAATAGCATAATTTGAGGAAGAATTTTCAATTTCAAAATATGTTTTGATCTTCCATAGATCAACTATCCTATTCATTAATGAATAGGATTTTGAATCCCTTAAATATTGGGAAAAAACATTTTGTTGTCTTTTCAATAACCTTTTGGATAAGTTGAAATCCTCAATGGGCTTTTTAGTAGCACTAGGACCACCCATACACGGTTCATCCATTGGCCATATGTAAAAAAAAGAATAACGAATTGATTTTGTAAAATTTTCAATGAATCTTTTCCTTTCCAAAGGAAAGGAATTCTCTTCTGTATATCTTTGATCTTCTGTAAATAATTCTTTCGCCCAAGAAATTGGATAATATTCTGATAAACACTTTGAGGACAAATCCGATTCTATTTCTATTTTTGTTTGTTCTCTTTCAATAAATGAATCTTCACAAAGATCTTTTTCAGGTTCCCAATACTCATTTTCGGTTGAATTAAGAGTCGAGTCGATCTTCAAATTGAGATCTTTCTCATTATTTTCCAAATGAGTTTCGCTCGGTCCTTGATTCTCCGAGATCATCTCATCCTTCTTGTTCGTGTTCCTGCCATATCCTGAATTAAAACTAATGGGATCAAAATGCTCTATGAATCGATTGTAAGATCTTTTCAATTGGAAAGACAGGAAAAGATGTGGAAATATCAACCAATTTTTAGTGAAAGGCTTTAAATATTCTTCCGGTGTTTCATTTCCAAGTTCCATAAAGTTATGTATAGGAAAGAGTTTCATCGAATAGAAATTTTTTTTCTCAATCATACTACTTTTATGATTGAAGTGATATATGAGGATCGATAATGTAAGTACTACTATACCTTTGACCAAAAAATATGGATTGCTTCTACGTAGATCGCGTAAAAGCAACGTACTGAGAATTCTAGGGTCAAAGAGCTTTATAAGGCGCTCCCGGTGTGAAAGGATTTGAATTAAAAATCTCATCAAATTGGATTTGGTCCATGGATTGCATAGAAATTGATAACTTTGTATCTCTTCCAATTTGATTATCCAGGATCTTCTTTTTTTCATTTCTTTGTTACCCCCTCTCTCTCCTTTTTTTTTTTTCATCCCAATGAATAGAATATATAATATAATATTGATTAAATATAATTGGAAAGCTCGTGTCAACCAACCAATACCCTTATACCACTGGATATAATTTATTTCAATGAAATATGAAAATGACAACGAATCGGATCCAGCCCGATTTTTTTTATCTTCTTTTATGGGCGAACGACGGGAATTGAACCCGCGCGTGGTGGATTCACAATCCACTGCCTTGGTCCACTTGGCTACGTCCGCCCCGGAAAAACAAGCCAATTTATCTATCTACAGTCATTTCTCCCAAGAAGAAAAAACGAGCTAACGTTTGTTCGTATGTGGGTCGGTGACTCTGATAGGGGATCAAAGCAAGATCGATGACTAACTCCCAACTCTCGAACAAGTTGTTCGGCTTATTATCAAAATGAAATGTTATTTGAATGTCTATTGATAATATTTGACATGAATCAAGTATGAGAGAAAGAATGTAAATGGGTCCCGATCCCGAACTAACCCATTTTAGATCTGAGTCTATACTCATATTATAGAATGAGTATGTTGATGATCTTTATCCAGCATCCATGGCTGAATGGTTAAAGCGCCCAACTCATAATTGGCGAACTCGCGGGTTCAATTCCTGCTGGATGCAGGGGAACTGCACATATCCATTATTGATGGAATGGGGGAAGAAGTATGAAGAATAACAACAAACAATTGAAGCATACCAAGCCTTTCATTTTATTGAAAGGCTTGGTATGCTTCAATTAAGCAATACACGATAACAATCCATCAGAGTA